GCTTACTATCTGCTTTTGATTCAACACACTTCCACTTTAGTGTCCGAGTAGATACTGTTACTTTCTCTCGAACCATAGTAATATTATTTGATCAGATCATTGAATCATTTATTTCTCTTGAAATCTCTTCAATCTTTATTTTTACACACGTCTTTTTTTAGGAGGTCTACATCCATTATGTGGCATAGGGGTTACGTCCCGTACGAAACTTAATAGTATACCACTTCTGCGAATAGCCCGTAATGCTGCATCTCTTCCGAGACCAGGACCTTTTATCATTACTTCTGCTCGTTGCATACCTTGATCGACTACTGTACGAATAGCGTTTCCTGCTGCTGTTTGAGCAGCAAATGGCGTCCCTCTTCTTGTACCCCTGAATCCACAAGTACCGGCGGAGGACCAAGAAACCACCCGACCCCGTACATCTGTAACAGTCACAATGGTATTGTTGAAACTTGCTTGAACATGAATAACTCCCTTTGGGAGTCTACGTACACTCTTACGTGAACCAATACGTCCAGCCCTACGCGAACCAATTCTTGGTATAGGTTTTGCCATATTTGATCATCTCATATTTATGAGTCAATAAAGAGATATATGGATATATCCATTTCATGTTAAAATAAATCCTTTCTTTTTATTTGTCCATTGGGTCCTTTAAGAAAGTTTCTTTTAGAAAGATTATCCTTGTCTTTGTTTATGTCTTGGGTTGGAACAGATTACTATAATTCGTCCCCGCCTACGGATCAATCGACATTTTTCACAAATTTTACGAATGGAGGCCCTTATTTTCATATTTATAATTCCTTATCTTAATTTCGAATCCACTTCTTTGAAGAAAATAAGTTTCTTGAAATTTTTCATTTTTAATTTTATCCCCATAAAATTAATGTTGAAGTTTAAAAAACCACCTAATCGTTCGAATCCTTGTTGCGGAGTCTATAAATTATACGCCCTCGGGTTGAAGCATAATGACTTACTTCAATTTTGACTCTATCTCCTGGTAGTATCCGTATAAAACTACGGCGGATCCTTCCTGAAACATAACCTAGAATCAGATCTTCATGATCTAACCGAACCCAGAATATACCATTGGGAAGTGATTCAGTAATTAAACCTTCATGAACCCATTTTTGTTCTTTCATTCCAGGTAAAACCCCCTTAAGGTATCAACTAATGGAGGAGGAGTTATATTAGATAATCTGTTCTGTCTCTTTTTTTTTCACAAATAGGAAATTTAGTATCTAATTCGGATATTAGAAGGATTACCATATATAACACAAAATTTCTCCGCCGATTCTTTCTAGTTGAGCTTCTCGGTTTGTCATTATACCCCGAGAAGTAGAAAGAATTACAATCCCCATTCCACCCAAAATTTTAGGAATTTTTTGATAATTAGAATAGATTCGTAGACCAGGTCGACTGATCCGTTTTAAATTTAATATTTTATATGGCCCTTTCCTATTCCTATTCCTTCTATGTCGTAGGGTTAAAACCAAAAAATCCTTGTCGCTTTCTCGATGTTTTCTGACGTTTTCTATAAAGCCTTCTCGTAAAAGTATTTTAACAACGGTTTCTGTGATGTTAGTAGATGTTATTCGAACCGTCCCTTTTCTATGCATGTCAGCATTTCGTATGGAGGTTATTATGTCAGCAATAGTGTCTCTACCCATAATGAACTAAAATGATTGGTGCCTCAAAATTTGGATATAATAAACATGATCTTTTTTTGTTATGAATTAGTAAAGGTATATACGTGAGACACAATCTATTAATTAATAGATTTCATTCAAATACTCTATTTACTATAACTCTATATCATGGTCTTATCTTATAATACTTCAGGGGCTAATGAAACTATTTTAGTAAAATTTAACTGTCTCAATTCCCGGGCGATCGCACCAAAAACTCGAGTTCCTTTTGGATTTCCTTCTTGATCAATGACAACTGCAGCATTGTCATCATATCGGATTATCATACCATTGTCACGTTTGAGTTCTTTACAAGTACGTACAATTACAGCTCTGATCACTTCTGATCTTTTTAGAGGCATATTTGGTACTGCTTCTTTGATCACAGCAACAATAACATCACCAATATGAGCATATCGTCGATTACTAGCTCCTATGATTCTAATACACATCAATTCTCGAGCCCCGCTGTTGTCCGCTACATTTAAATAAGTCTGGGGTTGAATCATATTATAATCTATTCTTTCAATGCAAAACAATAAAGGGGCAAAGAAAAAAAGAAATATTATTTTTTCAAAACAAAAAGAGGGGGAAACCTCCAATTGCTTTTTGATTCCAAGACCTTTTTCCTATGGTTATATATTTCTATCACAAAATAATGAATTGAGTTCGTATAGGCATTTTGGATGCCGCTATTGCAATAGCCTTTCTGGCTATATTTTCTGCTACTCCACCCATTTCATAAAGTATTCTACCTGGTTTAATGACAGCTACCCAATATTCGGGAGATCCTTTACCCGACCCCATACGTGTTTCCGCAGGTCTTACTGTAACGGGTTTGTCTGGAAATATACGTACCCATATTTTCCCCCCACGGCGTGCATTCCGTGTCATTGCTCGTCGCCCTGCTTCTATTTGTCTAGATGTGATCCAAGCAGGTTCAAGTGCCTGAAGAGCATATCTACCGAAACAAATATTATTACCCCGATAAGATATTCCCTTCATTCTTCCTCTATGTTGTTTACGGAATCTGGTTCTTTTGGGGTTATAGTTGATGGTTGTTTCGAAATTCCATCTCTACTGCAGAACTGGACATGAGAGTTTCTTCTCATCCAGCTCCTCGCGAATAAAAGGATTGAACAATATTTAATTATATTTGATATTGCATCTAATATATTCCAAATTTATTGATTTTGTTTGGATATATAAATAAACATAAATTTTGAATTTATAGATAATGTCCTTTTTTATAACATTATAACGAATCTTTTTTTTTTTATCAGATTTTATTTGATCACCAAAAATGTCGCAATCAAATAAAATAAAGCTTTCGTGGGCGAATATTGACTCTTTATTTACTATCTCGTTCAGTTGTAGGGTTAGCCCATGATCGCTCAGAATAAATGAAATTGTTCTCCGGTTTGTTCCGCCATCCCATCTGATGAATCATTACGATTCGTTTTCACTAGAATCTTTTTTATTCACAGGTTTCATCGTTCCCATCGCTTCTCGAGTAATGCTTAGGTCTGAAATTCGACAATGGAGTCTCTCATTAAATTGGCTTGAGTCAATCTTCTCGGTCTTTATTGATTCGAGGCTCTTTATTTTTTGCTCTATGAACAGATTCATCTGGATAAATGAATGAGAGTATTGATGCTTTATTACATTGTCTTTTATTTATTATCTTTTATAAGATGACTTATCGACCTTACATAACATATTATATTTTATATTGGAATTATCTATCATTAACATTTTTTTTCTCTTTCTCTCACCTTTCCAGTTATCCACACCCCCTTTTTTTTTATTTCGCTTCACAACTCATAATTAGATTGGTTTTTTATTCAAAAACAAAACACATTTCAGTTGCTACAATGATATGACCAGCATATCTTGACTGGTTTTTTGGATCCGGGTAATGCGAAGCAATGAGTTGGTTATTACTTCTCTAGTTATTAGTTCATACTATGGGCCGGTCTATTTTTAGAATAAAAAAACCAACGAGTCACACACTAAGCATAGCAATTATATTTATATCAAAATAAAATGGTCAATTAAATTTTTATTCAACCCTATAGAATTGCTCATTTTTTTATCTTCAATCAAAAAAATAAAATGAAAGAGGTTGTCGTTTTGTGTTCTATCCAGGGATAGAACCTAAGGGTGAGTAGAGTAAAGGTTTCTGATTATTATTCGTCTATAAATATCCAAATTTTGATACCTAGTACCCCATGTATAGTTCGAACTGTATAGGAACAATAATCAATTTTAGCTCGAATGGTTTGTAGGGGAACCCTCCCTTCTCTGATCCATTCGACACGCGCAATTTCTTTTCCGTCGATACGTCCTGCAATTTGTACTTGAATTCCTTTTGTATCTGCCTGTTCAGTTAATTCAATAACTTTTTTCATTGCCTTGCGAAAGGAAACTCGATTTTTTAATTGTCCCGCTATAAATTCTGCCAGAATATTAGGGTGTCCATAAGGTTTTGCTATTCTTGTAATAGCAATGTTGAGTTTTCGATTCACATAATTTAATTCTTTTTGTACATTCATCCGTAAATCTTCGATTCTTCGTGATTTACCTTCTATTAATAACTTTGGGAATCCCATATAAATTATGACTTGAATCAGATCGATTCTTTTTTGAATTTCGATTCGTGCAATTCCTTCGACACCAGAGGATATTTTCCTATTTTTTTGTACATAATTTTTGATACAATCCCTTATTTTTTGATCTTCTTGTAGACCCTCAGAATAAGTTTTTGGTTGTGCAAACCAAAGGGAATGATAACCTTGGGTTGTACCAAGTCTGAAACCGAGTGGATTTATTTTTTGTCCCATATTCCCCTACTACGTATTTTATTTATATTTTAGATATCTAAACAGGTTTTTTTAACCATACGATATATTATTTATCATATGATATATTCTTCATATAAAGCTATATTCTTAATTTAAGGATTTATTTTTCAATACAATAGTTATATGGCAAGTGGATCTTTTGAGCGGATAACCATGTCCTCTAGCTCGAGGTTTTAATTTTTTCACGGTAGTACCCTCATTGACTTCTGCTTTACTAATGATTAAATCTGCTTCATTGAAACCCATATTGTGACTAGCATTTGCTGCTGCAGAATAAACTAATTTAAAAATGAGATAACATGCTCGATAAGGCATAAGTTCTAGTATCATAAGTGTTTCCTCGTAGGAACGTCCACGAATCTGATCAACGACTCTTCGCGCTTTGTGAGCAGACATACATATATGTTGACCTAAAGCGTATACTTCTATCTTCTTTTTCTTTATC